TTTTAAGAGATGCAACCGAAACAGAATTGATAAAACAGTCCTAGAAACCCAATTCTCCCACTTAGGCTTACAATGCTTTGGGATTTATAATATCAAAACTTATTAAGTTTCTTATATTATAATGTATAATAACGGCATAGATATTCTAATCTACTTCAATATTGAATACCAGAAAACTGTATGAATGTTGTATTTATTAACTTATTTATTAACGCGGGTATAGCTAATCTAGATCTCCGTCTTCTCTCTTCTTTTATTGCCCTCTTGTCCTGTCGTGTCGTTAATTGACAGTATGACTTAGGGCTCAATATAATTTGACCGAACAAATCATAGTTGGTAAACCATCTTGAATCTACTGCGGAGTGAAGGATCTTGGATCCAACGCATAACCCTTTGGGAATCAGAAAGATAAAGACGAGAAAGACCAATGAAATCAAGTTTCAAGATTGTATAGTTTAATGGTAAAGTTTGATTACCATTAATCCTCAGAATAGTTAACGAGTTTTTCCCTTTTATTTATATCCTATGCATCACCTAAATCCTAAAGGCGGCTCTAGGCCTGAGTTATATTAAGTTAAGGTGGCCTTAGTTACCTATGGTATTTGTCTTATTACCTATTTCTAGTTGATTTATGAATGAAGGTGGCATAGGCCCCTATGGTCCAGTGGTTACGACCTCTCTCTTTCACGGAGAAAACGAGGGTTCAAGTCCCTCTGGGGGTATACCAAGACTAAAGACTATAGGAGTGGGATTTTCTATCAAGTGATCCGTATTTGTCAAGTCCTTCTATTAGTCTACTCAGAAGAGACTTTCTATTTTATATCAAATGTTATATTTGATTTCAAGTGATATGTATTTGTCAAGTCTACTTGGGAGACGAAAGGAAGTTGATTATGGAACGTCTAAAACGAATTAGGCGTTGGGTCGATGCCCGAGTGGTTAATGGGGACGGACTGTAAATTCGTTGGCAATATGTCTACGCTGGTTCAAATCCAGCTCGGCCCAACAATTCGCCAATCTACTATCAGATGGTATAACCCTCTTGTTCTTAAGAAATACCTGATACAAGACAAGAGAATAAAAAAAAGAATCTAAAGAATAAAAAAAAGAATCTAAATTTTCTGCTAGATCTCTTCTTATTTCCCTGGGATTGTAGTTCAATAGGCTAGAGCACCGCCCTGTCAAGGCGGATGTTACGGGTTCGAGCCCCGTCAGTCCCGACGGATCCAATAAGTACATCAATTCGCCTCTCCATTTTCTGTGAAATGAAGGGACAGAGAGAATAATCGAATTCCGAAGGGGTTTCCCTCTTTTTTTTTTCAGGATTCTCTCGAAGAAAGAACACACCCTAAAATAAAATGAAAATAACTAAAATAGTGAAGTTGACAGAATATTTCATCTTTTCTGCCGCGACTCGTCTTTCTCATACTTCTTTGTTTTGTCTTCCAAAGAAAAGAGGATCACTAAAATTTAAAACCTAATTCCTGTCTTTTTCCACTTCGCTTGTATTGTTTGTTGGTGGGGTTTTGTAGTTAATGGAAACGGACGGGTTAGATTATACTTCATTTGATGGTTCTACAAGGAAGACCTAAGGTAGGTTATAGAAAAGAAAGAACAGAAAAGAAGGATAAATAAAGGAATTTTTGATTGGTCCGGGAATCCTATCTTGGATTCGGTATGGATAAAAGATCTTCATATGTTATATACTATTAATTCTCCACGACTAATTAATTTAATAGCTCAGATATTGTTATTCATGATATTGATCCGATTCAATATCATCGATAGGTAATGCATTCATTGAATTGACAGGTGAAAGATTTATCATCTCTATGGGATTAAATCCCGAGTTATTGTATTGTGAAATAAAAAAAAACGATGAGATTATGGAAGTAAATATTCTTGCATTTATTGCTACTGCACTGTTCATTTTAGTTCCTACTGCTTTTCTACTTATAATTTACGTAAAAACAGTAAGTCAAAATAATTAATTACTTTAAATGAAACTCGACTTCTGAATTCTTTGAAGAAATCAAAAGAAAAGTATTCTATTTTTGCTGAAATCAAGGGGCTATAATCGGCGATATTCTATGAGATCCGAGAGTATGGTAAGTAAGAAATTTCTTTCTTACTTACCATACTCTCTATTAGTGTTATAGTAGTGTATAAAGTTGTACTTGACTTTCTAATAAAAAGGGTATGCTATATTAGCTTCTATCTTCAATTCAATATATGTAGTTATTAATCCATATTTGGAATTGACGTAGGACCCAATCTTTTCTTTCATACATTTATATATATTTATATTCCAATTCCAATGAATCTGAAAACTTCCAATGAATCTGAAATAATTGTTTTACTGTTATAGAATACATTTCTCCACTAGAATCTAATGGAATTTCGAAATGAAGATATTTTTATTTGAAAATTATTTCAATTTAAATAAAGAATGCGTTGCAGAACGATCTATAAAACAATTGATACCTTTTCATTTCTCAACTAAATTAGGAGTGCTTCTAAAGTCCACTTCTTCCCCATACTACGAGTGAAAGGGAAAAAGTAAAGACTACCATTAAAGCAGCCCAAGCGAGACTTACTATATCCATGTGAATTATGTCCCTTATCTCTATGATAGAATTATTCCATTATTGCTCACTAATAATAGTAGAATGAATGGTCCAGAGTCAAAAAGGGATTCTGGGCGAACACTATTGATGAATCAATCAAATAAATGGATTTTAAAAATTCCTATATTATTTATAATCCGTACCCTTTCCCGATTGTCTCTCTGAAGGAGTTGGGATATAGTATATTATACTCTTGACGAGGGGTAAAAATTGTTTTGGGCTTTTTTTTTTATTTTCTATAAAAGGTAAATTCTCGATCCAATCTCAATCTAATAGTGATTGAATGCCTGAACACTCAGAGATTCTCGCGAGTCTATATATGTAGATTACAGTATAGAAAGTACTTTCCCAACTAGTAGTGGAATTCTCGGCCGGTTATCCAATGTAATTCAAGACCCAATCAATAGACATTACATTAGCAGTAGAAGAGAATCTGGAAGTCTTGCTTCGACCATTATAATCTTTCTTTGAATTTTAGATTCAAAGATTTCCAATCTTTTTCCCCAGAACATAAAAAAATAGCGGAACAGAATAAGAGATTTCGATTCGTTTGTTGATGAGGCGGCACCCGGATTTGAACTGGGGAAAAAGGATTTGCAGTCCCCCGCCTTACCACTCGGCCATGCCGCCAAAACGATACACAATAGGATAAAAATTTCCCTTTTTGAGTTGGATTAGTAAACTTGAGTTTATTGTACTTGCATCCCTTTTTAATCCTTTTTTCTAAATTTAGAAAAATTAGAAAAGAAACCGTTTTTCCCCTTTTGATTGTATTTGATCTGCCCCTTCGATTGATTGTATAGTATCTCAAAACACACAAACTTCCACTCACTTTGATATTGAAAAATCAAATGTATATTTTCACTCAAAAAGCCTAAATTTATGGGAACCATTAACTATTTATTGACTGACAATTCGTGAATTATTCTTGGATTTGAATATAAATTTTGGTTTGCCTAATGACATAAGAATAAGCAAAAATTTATACATACTTAATTGATTTTTTTAATCAAAAATCCTTCTCAATTTCCATTATAACAAAAATTATAGGTATATGTAAACCCCAGAACGGATATTCTTATACAGATACCAAATTGGCTATTATAGTATGTTGCCTATAAATAAAGGGAATTCGTTGGAACAAAAAAAGGCCTGGCTGGGTATTGACCGGGCCAGGCCCAAAAGGCACTTCGAACAAAATAAAAGAAAGAAGGTGTTCTTTATTTATCTTTCTATTTGGATCTTTCGAGCATCTAAATTGAATTGCTAATTATATAATAACGATAAAGAATGTGAAAGAAATACTTTCTTTAATCCTTACTTGATGTGTAATGTAACATAGTAATTATCTTTTTCAATTGGGAGAGATGGCTGAGTGGACGAAAGCGGCGGATTGCTAATCCGTTGTACGAGTTATTCGTACCGAGGGTTCGAATCCCTCTCTTTCCGTTTCCGTTGATGAGTTTCCATTTTTTCTTTCAAATTTTGCAAACCCCTTTTTATTTTTTCCTTGTTAAATGCGTGGAATAGCTAAAAAAAAATCTTAAGAAAATTATAAAATCAAGCAATAAAAACAAAAAAATTATTCTTCACGTCCAGGATTACGTCCTGGATCATTGGATAGGAATCCAAAGATGAAGAGAGAAACAAAGAATATTACTACTGTATAAACGAAAAGTTTGAGAGTAAGCATTACACAACCTCCAAGATCATTTTTTGAAAAAGAAAAACGAGAAAAGACAATAGATCCTCCATTTTTATATCACATATCCTATTTTGACACCAAGAAAAGAATTCTAGAAATAGAAAAGAATGTTCAGAAATTCAAATGAAGTTGAAATTTGTAATAAGAGTCTTTGATTACCACAAATCACTTTCATACCCAAATTAGATATTGTAAGGGACCCGAAGCTAATAAGGTATTTCGCCGTAAAAAGGATTAAAATCAGGAAATAGGGCGTCTCGTGGCTATCCGAGAATTTCAATGTTTGAATCGAAGGTTCATACTGTCAGACTTATTTGATCTTATCAATTGTTATAATTTTTCTCGAATAAATATGAATTTTCTAGGATAGTATTAAAGATCTTATCGAAAACTTACAGCAGCTTGCCAAACAAAGGCTAAAAGAAAAAAGAACAGGGGTATGACTGGCATAACATCTACGATTGGATTCAAAAAAGCATAGGCTTCGGGCAATTTGGCCAAGAAAAGACTACTCGGATAAAGGGCAGAATTAAGACAGATCAAACTAAAGATATTAAGCATAACAGACATTTTTTTCGTCGAGATAATTGCATTTTGATTGAGTTATTGATATAAGGAAAAATGAAGTAAAGTAAGGTAGACAAAAAATCCTTCTTTTTCCGCTCAATCAAAAATCCTCCGATTCTCAAAGGAGAATAGAAGAAATCATACTTTCATACAATATCTTAATTGAATTATATGTAATGATCAATAAATTCCATTGAATTAATTCTAGAGATACACATGCCAAAATCCTAGCACGAATCTATAATAGATTCTATAAAGAATAAAGATTTTCTATAGTTGGACTGGAATTGACGAACACTTAATACCAATATTATTCTTTAATAGTATAAGTATCCAATAAAAATAGAAATGGGGCGTAGCCAAGCGGTAAGGCAACGGGTTTTGGTCCCGCTATTCGGAGGTTCGAATCCTTCCGTCCCAGAGCATATCCATTGTATTCTAATACTTCTTTTTTGTTCAACAAGGTTCTGTTTCAAGGTTTGGATAGACTTTTTTTATTCTTTGCGGAATCATATCTGACTTTTTCACAAACCAAACTAAATCGAGTTCAAATGACATGCAAAAGTAACTGAACCCTTTTGTGACCCATAGAAAATGGGGCATAGATCACAGTTGGAGAAAGATTACTTAACCTCAGGTTAAAAAAATATGAAAATACATATAAAACGAGGAAGTGCTTAGCCTATAGGTATGTATGGTTATCCTATTTCAGTGACAATAGTGTTTCCATTTTTTTGAAAACTAAATTGCATCCCTAAAATATGAAAATTTAAATATTTAACAATGATATTTCTTTTTATTGTTCGATCTATTTAGCTTATTTGCTTTGCATCATTGACAATTCCATTTGAAAAGAAACAGAGATCTTGCTTTTTTATGATAATAAAAAGGAGTAAAACTTGACTCAAAGAATGATGTAGAAGTAGAAAACTTTTTCAACTATCAAGATTTGTAATGATTCCTTCTAGGTTGGGAAGTTGAAAATGGTCAGTTTATCTTATTGAGTCACTTGAAGAGGCAGAGTCAAATAGAATTTATTTATTTTATTTGTGCGATTTCTGTTAGTTATGTTATTTCTATATTTGGATTTCTTAATATTTCTGTTAGATATTTTTTTGAGATAGAGATGTTCTATTCAGACAAAAAAAGACGGCATTTTGCTAAAATTTCTTCAGAAAAATCTTTATTATCTGTGTAGATATTCTCTATTAAATATAAATAACTATGTCTCTGTACCGACTGAACCAATGACTATTCATGATTCCATAATTGAATCAATTCCATACTGGTTCCAAATTAGAGGAATGTTATGGTAAAACTTCGTTTAAAACGATGTGGTAGAAAGCAACGTGCGACTTGAAGGACATGATCCGGTGTGGATTCTTATTGTTACATCCACCATTTTATATAGGAATGAAGGTGCTCTTGGCTCGACGTCGTTTGTTCTATTCTACTAGAACCCTTCTTTTTTTATTGGGTTCTAATGTAAATAGTTCATGATGGAGCTCGAGTAGAAAGTATTTATTAATTTCTCAGGGGCAACGATCTAGGGTTAATGCCAATTAATAAATTGGAACAACTTCGTAAGTATATCTTCGATATAGAAATCGAAAGGATTCCATTCCAATAAATTTTCAAAATTGTTGGAACGGCTAAAACTTTTTCGATCGACAGTGTATCGCGCATGAATCAACCTCGGTATGATTCTTTGATAGAAAGAAATCCCAAAAGGGGTATGTTGCTACCATTTTGAAAGGATTAAGAAGCACCGAAGTAATGTCTAAACCCAATGATTTAAAACAAAAATAAAGGATCCCAGAACAAGGAAACACCACTTCAATTGTCTCACGGATCCGAATAAAGAATCCAAATAAATTTTAAACGAGACAAAAACGGTGGGTTAAAGACCACTCAATAAAAAAATATCTTAAAGAAAAATCTTTAATATATTTGAGAATTATTATATTATTATTATATTATTGAACTTGAGTTATGAGTACAAATGATTTTTTTCAGCAACGCAGCTAAATAAAAATGACTATGAGTTAAATTGAAATTTGAAATTATATTATAGACTAATTCATTTTACAGATTTTCTATTTATTCTAATTTTATTTTATCCATAGACAAAACATCATTTTTTCTCGAGCCGTACGAGGAGAAAACTTCCTATACGGTTCTAGGGGGGGGGTTCTTTTTCATCTACATCTATCCCGATGAGCCGTCTATCGAATCGTTGCAATTGATGTTCGATCCCGAAGAGAAGGAAGAGATCTTCAGAAAGTGGGTTTTTATGATCCGATCAAGAATCAAACTTATTTAAACGTTCCCGCTATTCTCTATTTCCTTGAAAAAGGTGCTCAACCTACAGGAACTGTTCAGGATATTTTAAAAAAGGCAGAGGTTTTGCCCTAATCAAATGAAATTCAATTAAATTAAGGAAATAAAAAATAAGGGTAGGATAATGATTTCTATATCATTTTGGATATCTTTTCTATACTATGTTTTTTTATTTCCTTCTTTTCTTCTTCTATTCGTATCTAGTTATCATTGTTTTTATAGAATCCTTTTTGATAGAATCTTTTTTGATAGAATCCTTTT